TTTTTGCACTATTATAATAATGTAAATGGATACGTTTTGGGGTACAACCTTAGTCTCGAGGCTTTCCTGTTTCCGGGGGGTTTGCAGGAGTGTTAGACAAGTCAGGAGATTAGGGGGGTAGGGGGGTTTACGCTCATAAACGTTAGTGGAACGTTCGTATATCCTAGGGCGATCATATCATTAGTTATGTCCTTGATATCCCTTATGTATCTTCCATTTATGCCATTTTATCATGATCTTATTTTACTCAAGGCAAGATAAATGTACCACCTTGGCGAGAAGCCTTAGCGCTGCACTGTGAAATGCAAGTAGCATAGCCCCAAAAAAAAAACCCCTAGCCTTTTAAAGTGAACGCCCGGCATGCGGGGTAACGAATATTATGATTGCCACCATTAACTTATGCCAGCGTCAAGGAACGTATGGGGATTGATACCAGTTGATGGCCCTGAAATAGGAACCAAATGCCAGGAATAGTGCACGAGGTGCGACCCCCACAATAGTTGTCCCTCACCTTCAATAACCGTGGGAGTTCTGACGACCAACTGATGCAATTCTTGTCTGCAACCGACTCTCGGAGGTTACTAGTAGTTGGGTCCTGGTGTGTATGTATCGTGGGAGATGAGCAAATTCTTGAGACTTTAACCTTACCTTATCTTAGAGTGTCTTCTACTTAATGGATGATCAGTTGATGGATTAAATGGTTGAATTCGATTAATGTTGATTAAACATACCTATGTCCTAATACATTATTGTATATGGTTAATATAGATATATGGGGTTAATACATATATGTACTAAGCGGGCATAAGTTTATGCTCGGTTAATACTGTAAGGGCGCCGCCCCTGGGCCAAAGAGTAGTTTAACAGAAGAATCCTAGCTTTGGGAGTTAGGGGTGAGAGTTAAAATCTCTTTTCTTTGAAGCAAAAGGGAGGAATTTAACCTCCGGCATCCGGTTTACAAGACCGGCGCTCTGACGCTGAGCTACTAATGCAAGAGAGGCCTAAGAGCTTGTTCTCCAGTCAGCCGGATAGTGGGAAGAAGACAAGGAAAATTAGGAAGTATAATGCGGATGCAATTTGTCCGATGATAATGTAGGGGTCCTCAACTGGTATGCCCCCGATCCATGTGAGGATGGTGACGTCTGCTACAAGGGTCCAGAAGATAATCTGGGAGAAAGGTCGGAAGGTTAGGCTTCGGTGTTTTGAGGTGTGAAGGATAGGGACTAGTATCAGAATAAGGATTGAGGCAAGGAGGGCTAGGACCCCGCCTAGTTTGTTAGGAATCGATCGGAGAATTGCGTATGCAAAGAGGAAGTATCACTCAGGCTTAATGTGTGGGGGTGTTACCAGGGGGTTCGCAGGGGTGAAGTTGTCTGGGTCCCCAAGATAATTAGGCGAAAATAATGCCAAGGAGGCAAGGGCTAAGAAAAGGACAATGAAGCCTAGGAGGTCTTTGTATGTGAAGTAGGGGTGGAAGGGAATTTTGTCGGCATTGGGATTCAGGCCCACAGGGTTATTTGAGCCGGTTTCGTGAAGAAAGAGAAGGTGAAGCAATGTGGCAGCAGCGATAACGAAAGGAAGAAGGAAGTGGAAGGCAAAGAACCGTGTGAGGGTTGCATTATCTACCGAGAAGCCTCCCCAGATTCATTGAACCAGGGTGTTGCCCACGTAGGGGACGGCGGAGAGGAGATTGGTAATGACAGTGGCCCCCCAGAAAGATATTTGTCCTCATGGCAGAACGTAGCCGACAAAAGCAGTCATCATTACAAGGAGCAGTAGGACAACTCCAACGTTTCAGGTTTCTTTAAACATGTAAGAGCCGTAGTACAAGCCTCGACCGATGTGGAGGTAAATGCAGATGAAGAAGAATGAGGCACCGTTAGCGTGCATGTTCCGGATTAGTCAACCAAAGTTTACATCTCGGCAGATATGGGCGACGGATGAAAAGGCTGTGGCAATATCAGCGGTGTAATGTATTGCCAGAAAAAGTCCCGTGAGAAGTTGAATAGCTAAGCAGAGTCCAAGAAGGGACCCAAAGTTTCATCAGATAGAGATGTTTGAAGGGGCAGGAAGGTCTACAAGGGCGTCGTTGGCGATTTTAAGAAGGGGGTGGGTTTTTCGGAGGTTTGCCATTAGTGGTTTCTGTAGTTGAATAACAACGGTGGTTTTTCAAGTCACTGGTCCTGGTTAGAATCCTGGTGGAAATTATGTTGACTTCTGTTTTATTATTTTTGTTTGGTTGGGTTGTAGGTTCAATTGTTGTGGCTTCTAATCCGTCCCCCTACTTCGCCGCCCTAGGATTAGTTTTTGTGGCAGGTATGGGTGGGTCGGTTCTATTATTGCATGGGGCTTCATACCTGTGTTTTGTGCTTCTTTTAGTATACTTGGGGGGAATACTAGTGGTGTTTGCTTACACCTCGGCGATAGCCGCCGACCCTTACCCTGAGACGCTAGGTTCTCTAGGGGTTCTTAAGGGGCTAGTAGTGTACTTGTCTGCCTTATTCGTGATGTGCGTATTCCTATGGCGTGGGTGGGCGGCAGAGTCTGGTGATTTTGCGTTTGAGGGGGATGCGCTAGGCATGTCTCGGGGCGACATTGAAGGGGTAGCGTACATGTATTCGGCAGGGGGGTGGACCTTAATAATGTGTGGTTGAGGTTTGCTATTAACCTTGTTTGTGGTTATAGAACTAATTCGAGGCCCAAGTCGGGGAGCTCTTCGAGCCGTTAGATAAAGGTGAGTGCTACGGCTAGTTCCAGGGCCATAATAAAGAAGACAAGGTAGGTTGCAATTTTGCCATGCTGGGTGTTGCTGGTTGTGGTGACAAGTGGCAAATTGAAGGAAGTCAGGGCTTTTGGGCCCGTCTTCTCTAATCATGTCTGGTCGATTGTTTGACTGGCGATGACTTGTCCTAGGACTAGATTGAGCTTAGGGGGGAGTCGATGAATAATCGTTGGGAAAAACCCTAACATATTGGAGAAGTGGTGGGGAGTAAGTTCTGGAGTGGGTTTAAACTGTTTATTAGTGAGTGAGGCTAGTTCGAGGGCTGTCAACAGGCCAAGAATTGTGACAATAAGTGCCGCAAGCTTTAGTAGAGGAGGTATAGATATGACTGGTGTTTTGAGAGGAATAATAGAGGATGTAATAATGAGTCCAGCTACAATGCTTCCTCAAGCCAAACGCTTGATGGGGTTGATAACAGTTAGGTTGTTTTCATTAATTGGGGAGAGTGAGGGAAATCGGGGCTGGCCCATAGAGACAAAATATACAACACGAAGGCTATAAATAGCGGTAAAAGAGGTGGCAAGGAGAGTAAGGGTCAGGGCTCAGGCGTTTAGATGGGAGGTGTTTAGGGACTCAATAATGGCGTCTTTAGAAAAGAAACCTGCTAGGAAGGGGGTACCAGTTAGGGCAAGGCTTCCAATTGTCAGAGCTGAGGATGTGAAAGGGGTTAAGTGGTGTATTCCTCCCATTTTCCGGATGTCCTGCTCGTCATTAAGGCAGTGAATAATAGAGCCTGAGCAGAGAAATAGTATCGCTTTGAAGAACGCATGGGTACAGATGTGCAGGAATGCTAGTTGTGGCTGGCTAAGGCCAATGGTCACCATCATTAGTCCTAGCTGGCTAGATGTTGAAAATGCAACAATCTTTTTGATATCATTTTGTGTTAGGGCGCAAGTGGCTGTGAAAAGAGTCGTAAGTGCGCCAAGACAAAGGCAGATAGTTAAGGCAGTCTGGTTCCCTGCTAGGAGGGGGCTCATTCGAATTAACAGGAAAATACCTGCCACGACCATAGTACTTGAGTGGAGGAGGGCAGAAACAGGGGTAGGGCCTTCTATGGCAGAGGGGAGCCATGGGTGAAGTCCAAACTGGGCGGATTTACCAGTGGCAGCAACAATAAGTCCAATGAGTGGATAGGTAAGATCATAGCTGCTGGCAACAGAAAAGATTTGTTGCATTTCTCAGGAGTTAAGGTTTGTTGCTATTCAAGCCATTGTGAAGATTAGCCCAATGTCCCCGACCCGATTATAAAGTACTGCTTGGAGGGCTGCTGTGTTTGCGTCCGCTCGGGCGTATCACCAGCCGATGAGAAGAAAAGACATAATACCGACCCCCTCTCATCCAATAAATAGTTGAAATATGTTATTGGCTGTGACTAGCACAATCATTGCGATAAGGAAAATGAGGAGGTATTTAAAGAAGCGGTTTATATTTGGGTCCGAGTGCATGTACCACGAGGCAAACTCTAGAATAGATCATGTGACGTAGAGGGCTACGGGGGTGAAAATAATGGAGTAATGGTCAAACTTAAGGCTAATGTTGACATCAAATGTTGTAGTGTTTATTCAAGATCAGGACGTGATAATAGCTTCTGCCCCTTCAGACAGAAATAGAAAGAGCGGGAAAAGGCTAACAAAGAATGCCATTTTAATAGCTGTTTTCACTTGACTCAATGCCCAGTGCTTGGCGGATGGGCTGGGTGTTAGGGTGGTAAGGAGGGGGTACGACAGGAGTCCGAAGATAACAATTAAGCTGGATGTCATCATAATTGAGGTAGGGTGCATAGCTGCTACTTGGATTTGCACCAGAGTTTTGGTTCCTAGACCAACGGATGAGCTGTATCCTTAGAAGCAGTAAGGCGAGTGAGCTCGGAGTCCAACCGAGGGTCAGGAGTTTAGCAGGCTCTGATGCTGCGAGCCTCTCTCGGTGGACAAGGGGGTTTAACCCCTGTCTTTAGAACCACAAACTAAAATTTTTATTAAACTATGTCTACAAATGGTTCAGCCTCAGATAAGCTCGGGCTTAAGAATTAAAAGGAGTAGAGGCAGAAGGTGAAGGGTGAGGAGAAGATGTTCTCGAGAGTGAGTTGGTTCTAAAGCAAGGATATGCGAAGGAAGTGGGCCCCGCTGGGTCATTAGGAATATATAAAGGGAATAGCCGGCGGTAATTAGAGTCCCAGCCCCGGTGAGTAGTAGTGTAAACCAGGACCAGTTAAAGAGTGAGGTAATGATTATAAGTTCCCCCATAAGATTAGGGAGTGGGGGGAGTGCGAGGTTTGCTAGGCTAGCAAGGAACCATCAAGATGCTATTAAAGGAAATACTGTCTGGAGACCTCGTGCAAGAAGTATCGTGCGACTGTGGGTCCGTTCGTAATTAGTATTGGCCAAGCAAAAGAGAGCAGACGAGGTAAGGCCGTGTGCAATCATAAGAATTAGTGCTCCTGTAAAGCTCCAGGGTGTTTGGATAAGAATGGCTGCAGCTACAAGACCTATGTGGCCAACTGAGGAGTAGGCAATAAGAGATTTTAAGTCTGTTTGGCGCAGGCAGATTGAGCCGGTTATTACTACGCCTCAAAGGGCAAGGATGATGAAGGGGTAAGATAATTCCTTAGTGAGGGGCTCAAGTAGAACTATAATTCGTATCATCCCATAGCCTCCCAATTTCAGTAGTACTGCTGCCAGAWCCATGGAGCCCGCGATTGGGGCTTCTACATGGGCCTTTGGCAATCAGAGGTGGATACCATATAAAGGTATTTTAACTAAAAAGGCTAAGAGACAGCCTGCCCACAGAAATTTGTCTGCAAACGATGACATTGGAAAGGCAGGTGTGTAATGTATAATCAAAAGCGATGTCGTTCCCGTGCAGTTCTGGAGATAGAGGATAGAGACCAAAAGAGGAAGAGAGCCTGCGAGGGTGTAGAAAAGGAAATAAGTTCCGGCATTTAAGCGCTCAGCTTGACTTCCTCAACGAGTAATAATAATAAGTGTGGGGATAAGGGTGGCCTCAAATATCAGGAAGAACAAAACAATTTCAACAGAGCCAAAAGCTATAATTAAAAAAGCCTGAAGAGAAATTAGAAGGGAGATGTATGTCCGTTGGCGATTAATCGGTTCTGGAGTGAGGTGATTCTGGCTAGCTAGAATCATAATTGGCAATAGCCAGCATGATAAAACTAGAAGGGGTGTTGATAACAGGTCTGTGGCTAAATATGAATTGAGGGACTTCCAGCCTGTCTCGGATGTATTGGCAAACCAAGTCAAGCTTAATACTGAAATTAGAAGGCTGTGGGCTAGGACAGTTGGCCACAGTCACTTAGCCCGAACGTTTCAGGTTGTGAAGACGAGCATAAGGGTGGGAATAAGGATTTTTAGCATTGCAGTAGGTTTAGGTTCTGTAGGCGGTCCGAGCCATGCGTGCGGGTTGTTGCGACCAGAAGGGCTAGCCCAGCACTGGCTTCACAAACTGAGAGGGCTAAAAGGAGGATGGGGGTTGCAGCAAAGGTGGTAGAGTTAAGTTGGAGCATCCACAGAGAAAGTCCTAGAAACAGTGAAAGCATCATTGCTTCTAGGCAGAGGAGGGCTGAGAGAAGATGGATCCGGTTAAATGCCAGGCCAAAAAGTCCTGTAAGAAAGGCAATTGTAAAAGCTGAATGGGTTACGGCCATTAGACAATTGTGGACTTTAACCACAAGCTTTTGAGCCGAAATCAAATATTCTACTTGTACTAATTGTCTATTCAGCCCACTCTAGGCCTCCTTGTATTCATTCGTATACAAGTCCTAGGGTAAGGAGGATAAGAATAGCGGCTGCTCAGGAAAATGTCAGAAGGGGCGAGAGAAGCTGGTTGCTTCAGGGGAGAGGCAGAAGAAGGACGATTTCTAGATCAAAGAGAAGGAAAAGAATTGCAACAAGAAAGAAGCGTAGTGAGAAAGGTAAGCGGGCTGAGCCAAGGGGGTCAAAGCCGCACTCGTAAGGGGAGAGTTTCTCCTGGTCTGGGTTTATTTGGGGCAGTCAAAAAGAGACAATAGCTAGGATTGTAGACAGGGCGGCCGTAATAATTATTACCGTCGTAAGAAGGTTCATTATCTTTCCTTGGATTTTGACCAAGACCTTGCAATTGGAAGTCGCGTGTACTATCTGATACTAGAAAGATTTATGATCCTCATCAGTAGATGGAGATGTAGAGGAAAAGTCAGACGACGTCTACAAAATGTCAGTATCAAGCTGCTGCTTCAAACCCAAAGTGATGTTGAGTAGTAAAGTGGTATTTGACTTGTCGGAGGAGACACACAGCGAGGAAAGTGGAGCCAATAATGACGTGAAGGCCATGGAAACCAGTGGCCACGAAGAAGGTGGAGCCGTAAACCCCGTCTGCAATAGTGAAAGGGGCTTCATAGTATTCCAGTGCCTGCAGAACGGTGAAGTAGAAGCCCAAAATAATAGTAAGCGTTAAGGATTGAATGGCTTGGGCTCGCTCACCTTCCATTATGCTGTGATGGGCTCAAGTTACCGTAACGCCAGAGGCAAGAAGGACAGCAGTGTTTAGCAGGGGAACTTCGAAGGGGTCGAGTGTTGTAATGCCCGTGGGGGGTCAGCAGCCGCCAATCTCGGGTGTGGGGGCTAGGCTTGAGTGGTAGAAGGCTCAGAAGAAGCCAACAAAAAAGAATACTTCCGACGTAATAAACAGGATTATTCCGTACCGAAGTCCTTTCTGAACAGGAGGTGTGTGGTGTCCTTGGTAAGTGCCCTCTCGGATAATATCTCGTCATCATTGGTACATTGTCAGAAGGAGGAGAATAGTTCCGATGTACATTAGGGTTATAGTATTATAGTGGAATCAAATGGCTAAGCCGGAGGTCATTAAAAGGGCGGCAACCGCTCCTGTTAGGGGTCAAGGGCTGGGGTCTACTATATGATATGCGTGTGCTTGGTGGGCCATTAGACGTTTTCTTGTAGGTACAGGCTTAAGAGGAGGACAAATACGTAGGCCTGAATCATTGCAACAGCTACTTCAAGGAGGGTGAGAAGGAAGAGCAAGGCTGCTGTGAGGCCAGCAACTGTCGGCATTAGGGGAAGAAGGACAAAGGCAGCCGTTGCAATAAGTTGAATAAGCAAGTGGCCAGCTGTAAGGTTGGCTGTTAGCCGGACCCCCAGGGCAAGAGGTCGAATAAAGAGGCTAATTGTCTCGATGATAATAAGAACTGGAATTAGTAAAGTTGGAGTTCCTTCTGGAAGAAGGTGGCCAAGGGCATGGGTAGGCTGGTTTCGTATCCCAATAATTACAGTAGCAAGTCACAGGGGGACTGCTATACCCATATTGAGTGAAAGCTGAGTAGTTGGGGTAAACGTGTAGGGCAGAAGACCTAGCATGTTTAAGGAGATCAAAAAAATTATTAGGGAAGCTAGGATAGTTGCTCATTTGTGACCCCCTAAATTGATTGGAAGAAATAGTTGTGAGGTAAACCAATTAATGAATCAGCTTTGAAGTGTTAAGAGCCGGTTGTTTATTCACCGTGTGGAAGGTGTGGGGAAAAGGAGTCATGGAAGGGTAAGGGCAAGGGCCATAAGAGGAATTCCTAAATAAACAGGGCTTATAAATTGGTCAAAAAAGCTTAATGTCATGGTCAGTTTCAGGAGTCTGTTTTTGGTTTTTGGGCGGCCTGGGAAGTAGGCTCATTTGGGAAAGTGTGAGCAATAATTTTTGGGGGAATAATAGTAAGAAAGACTAGTCATGAAAAGACTAGGATTATAAACCAGGGGGCGGGGTTGAGTTGGGGCATGTCACTGAGGGTGGTTGGGAGTCACCTATCTTTAGCTTAAAAGGCTAACGCTTGTCCCTATAAGCTTCTCAGCGAGGCGTCTTCAAGTATTTGGGAGGATCACTGTTCGAAGAAGTTTAAAGGGACAGCTTCAACTACAATAGGCATGAAGCTGTGGTTGGCTCCGCAAATTTCGGAGCACTGTCCGTAATACACCCCTGGGCGGGATGTTAAGAAGGCCGTCTGGTTTAGCCGCCCTGGGACTGCATCCATTTTTACTCCAAGAGCAGGAACTGCTCAGGAATGAAGGACATCCTCGGCGGAGACAAGCACTCGCACAGGTGATTCAACTGGTACGACCATTCGGTGATCTGCCTCTAAAAGGCGGAACTGGCCAGGGGTTAAGTCTTGGGTAGGTACTATATAGGAGTCGAACCCAAGTTCTTTATAGTCAGTATACTCATAGCTTCAGTATCATTGGTGTCCAATAGCCTTAACTGTTAAGTGAGGATTATTAACTTCATCCATGAGGTACAAGATTCGTAAAGAGGGAAGAGCAATAAGGATAAGAATAATAGCAGGCAAGATTGTTCAGATAATCTCGATTTCCTGGGAGTCTAGAATGTTTTTGTTGGTTAATTTAGTGGTCACTATAGCCACAATAATGTAAAGGACGAGGGTGCTAATGAGGAAGACAATCATTAGGGCGTGGTCATGGAAGTGTAGAAGTTCTTCTATGACAGGCGAAGCTGCGTCTTGGAAACCTAGTTGTGAAGGATGTGCCATTAACAAGACACGCGGGGGTTTACCCACAGTTTGCCTCGACAAGGCAATGTATTATCAGCTATACTAGTATCTTTGAAGAAAGTGACAGAGCGGTTATGTGGCTGGCTTGAAACCAGTTTATGGGGGTTCGATTCCCTTCCCTTTCTCGTTAATTTAGCTGTACTTGGACAAAGGCAGGTTCTTCAAATGTGTGGTAAGGTGGAGGGCAGCCGTGCAGTCACTCTACGTTAGTTTCAGTTAGTTCTACAGATAAAACTTCACGTTTGGCAGAGAATGCTTCTCAGATAATGAATAGGAACATAATTACGGCAACTAGGGAGACTAGGGAGCCGAGAGAAGAGACCGTGTTTCATAGTGTGTAGGCGTCAGGGTAATCGGAGTATCGTCGAGGCATCCCTGCAAGGCCTAGGAAATGCTGTGGGAAGAATGTCAGATTTACCCCTACAAACATAACGGCAAAATGGACTTTGGACCAAGTACTATGAAGTGTGTAACCAGTAAAGAGGGGGAACCAGTGGACGAAGGCTGCGACGATAGCAAATACGGCTCCCATCGACAAGACGTAGTGGAAGTGGGCTACTACGTAGTATGTGTCATGTAGAACAATGTATAGAGAGGAGTTAGCTAAGACAATACCAGTCAGGCCCCCAACTGTAAATAAGAAAATAAAGCCTAATGCCCATAGAAGTGGTGTTTCCCATTTGATTGCTCCTCCATGGAGAGTCGCTAGTCAGCTGAATACTTTTACACCAGTGGGGATGGCGATAATCATTGTGGCAGATGTAAAGTATGCTCGGGTATCAACATCCATCCCAACCGTAAACATGTGGTGTGCTCACACAATAAATCCTAGTAGGCCAATTGCCATCATGGCTCACACCATACCCATATACCCGAAAGGTTCTTTTTTGCCGGCATAGTAGGCAACAATGTGAGAAATCATGCCAAATCCTGGCAAGATAAGAATGTAGACTTCGGGATGACCGAAGAATCAGAATAGGTGTTGGTAAAGAATTGGGTCCCCACCTCCCGCTGGGTCAAAGAAGGTTGTATTTAGATTCCGGTCTGTCAGAAGCATTGTAATGCCGGCTGCTAGAACGGGCAGGGAAAGAAGCAGAAGAACTGCAGTAATTAGGACCGCTCACACAAACAGAGGGGTCTGGTATTGAGTGATAGCAGGGGGTTTCATGTTAATAATTGTAGTAATGAAATTAATTGCTCCCAGAATTGATGACACACCAGCTAGGTGAAGAGAAAAGATGGTTAAATCAACAGAAGCTCCTGCATGAGCAAGATTGCCCGCAAGAGGGGGATAAACAGTTCATCCTGTCCCGGCTCCAGCCTCTACACCGGAGGAAGCAAGTAGAAGAAGAAAAGAGGGGGGAAGAAGCCAAAAGCTCATATTGTTCATCCGAGGGAATGCCATATCAGGGGCACCAATCATAAGGGGGATCAGTCAGTTCCCAAAGCCTCCAATCATAATTGGTATTACTATAAAGAAGATTATTACGAATGCGTGTGCTGTAACGATAACATTGTAGATCTGATCATCGCCGAGGAGGGCCCCGGGTTGGCTCAGCTCAGCTCGAATGAGAAGGCTAAGTGCAGTCCCGACTATTCCGGCCCAAGCACCAAATACTAGATAAAGGGTGCCGATGTCTTTGTGGTTGGTGGAGAAGAATCAACGTGTGATTGCCACAGGTAAGATGGCTGAGGTTTAAGCGGTGGATTGTAGCTCCATGAACAGAGGTTTAAGTCCTCTTCTTATCAAGCTCCGAGGTGTTTTACACATCAGATTGCAAATCTGAAGTAGCAGGCTAACCCCAGCCGGGGCTTTCCCCGCCTTTTGGCCGCCACAGGCGGGGAAAGGTAGACGGATGCTCGCTGGTTTGGGCGCTTAGCTGTTAACTAAGAGTTTGCAGGATCGAGGCCTGCCTGTCTAGAAAGGTCTTAGCTTAATTAAAGTGTCTGTTTTGCATGCAGGAGATGTGGGTTAGAGGCCCGCAGACCTTACAAAACCGGGGGCTGGGGGATTTTCACCCTCGCTTAGGACTTTGAAGGCCCTTGGTCTTAATGCTAGCCTAAGCCCCCTGCTAAGGGCTGAAGAGAGCAGCGACTAGAGGGGTAAGGGGGAGTAGCGCTAGGGTGGCTGTTGTTGAAATTGCAAGGGGAAGAGTTCCTTGAGATGTGTGCAAGCGTCATGGGGAAAGGCCCATCGGAGTGTTAGGGGGCGTAGTGAGCGTTATGGCGTAGGAGAGCCGAAGGTAAAAGTAAAGGCTGAGGAGAGCGGAGAGTGCAGTAATTGTAGCGGTGAGAGCTAGGCCTTGTTTAGTCAGTTCTTGAAGAATAAGTCATTTGGGCATAAAGCCTGAAAGCGGTGGTAGGCCTCCGAGAGAAAGGAGAATCAGTGGGGTGATGGCAGTGAGAGCGGGAGTTTTAGCTCAGGAAGTGGCTAATGAATTAACGTTTGTTGACTTGTTAATTTTGAACACAACGAATGTGGAGAAGGTTATCGCAAAATACAGAATGAGGGTGAGGAAAGTTAAGGAAGGGGAGAATTGAAGTACCAACACTATCCACCCCAGGTGGGCAATCGAGGAGTAGGCTAGGATCTTACGGAGTTGCGTTTGGTTTAAGCCCCCTCAGCCCCCTACTAAGGTAGAAGAAAGTCCAAGAATAATAAGTAATGTAGGGTTTTGGTGAGGTATTTGCAAAAGGAGGGCGAATGGGGCTAATTTTTGTCAAGTAGACAAGATTAGTCCAGTGGTAAGGTCCAAGCCCTGAAGGACTTCCGGTAGCCAGAAATGTGTGGGTGCAAGGCCCACTTTTATGGCCAGAGCAAGGGTGGCGATAGTGGCGGGCGCGGGGTGGGTTATTTGGTGGATATCTCACTGGCCTGTGATTCATGCGTTTGTTGTGGCAGCAAAAAGAAGTGTGGCAGCTGCCGCTGCTTGAATAAGAAAGTACTTGGTGGTAGCCTCTACTGCTCGGGGGTGAGGCTGGCGAGTTATTAGCGGGAGGATGGCTAATGTGTTTAGCTCTAGGCCTACCCAGGCGATAAGCCAGTGGGAGCTGGAAAGGGTAATTGCGGTTCCAATGCCTAGGGCGGATACAAGGGTAGCTAGGACGAAAGGGCTCATTAGTAAAGGAGGGGGTTTAACCTTCATGTTCGGGGTATGGGCCCGAAAGCTTATTTAGCTGACCTTACTAGAAAGTGGTGTAGAGGAAGCACTAAGAGTTTTGATCTCTTCAGGTAGGGTTCGAATCCCTTCTTTCTAAGGAGCTGGGGGGACTTTAACCCCCATGATTCACTCTATCAAAGTGGCCCTTTGGCTTCAGGCACAGCTCCTGTTAGAATTGAGGGGGTAGGCCGGCGAATGCAATTGGAAGGGAAAGATGTCAGATGACCAAGGATAGTGTGAGAGGAAGAAAGTTTTTCCATACAAGGTGCATAAGTTGGTCATACCGGAATCGGGGGTAGGAAGCACGAACTCAGAGGAATACAATGGAGAGGAGAGCTGCTTTCGTCATTAAGTTAACAGTTGTGAGCTCAGGCAAGGCTGGGAAGTGGGTGGCTCCCAGGAAAAGGGTTGCCGAAAGGGTATTTATGAGGAGAATATTAGCGTACTCTGCTAAGAAGAAGAGGGCGAAGGGGCCAGCTGCATACTCTACGTTAAAGCCTGAGACTAACTCCGACTCACCTTCAGTAAGATCAAAGGGAGCCCGGTTAGTCTCCGCCAGGGTGGAAATATATCACATTGCAGCCAGGGGTCAGGCAGGGGCAACTAGTCAGATTCCTTCTTGGGCGACCCCAAACGTTTGAAGAGTAAAGTTGCCCGCAAGGACAATGGTGCTGAGGAGGATAAGTCCAAGGCTAACCTCATAGGAAATAGTTTGAGCCACCGCCCGGAGGGCGCCAATCAGGGCATACTTTGAATTTGAAGCTCAGCCAGCCCCCAAAATTGAATAGACTGCTAAACTAGAAAGAGCGAGGATGAAAAGGATCCCTAGATTAATGTCAATAACGGGGTAGGGCATAGGTATTGGAGCTCAAAGAATTAGCGCCAGGGTAAGGGTGAGCATGGGGGCTAGAAGAAAAAGAACAGGGGAGGAGGTGGAGGGTCGAATGGGTTCCTTAATGAATAACTTGACTCCATCTGCGATAGGCTGGAGAAGGCCGTAAGGGCCCACGACGTTAGGACCCTTTCGAAGTTGCATGTAGCCTAAAACCTTTCGTTCAATTAAGGTAAAGAATGCGACTGCTAGGAGTACGGGTACAATGTAGGCTAGGGGGTTAATGACATGAACGAGGATGATTGAAATCATAGTTGAGGAGAGGACTTGAACCTCTGTGAAAAGGGCTTAGGTCTCTCGCATTATTCCGGGCTCTGCCACCTCAACAGTCTTTCTCTTAGACAAAGGAGTATGCTCTCTTACCTATTTTAGTTGGTGTCATTAGGTGAGGGGGAGGTGTGCTTTTAGCATGGACCTCTTTTTTTCGGTCCTTTCGTACTAGAAAAAAACATATCATAGATAGAAACTGACCTGGATTACTCCGGTCTGAACTCAGATCACGTAGGACTTTAATCGTTGAACAAACGAACCCTTAATAGCGGCTGCGCCAATAGGATGTCCTGATCCAACATCGAGGTCGTAAACCCCCTTGTCGATATGGGCTCTAGAAGGGGATTGCGCTGTTATCCCTAGGGTAACTCGGTCCGTTGATCGGCTTTGCCGGATCATACTTGGTCAGAAATTCTGTTTGTTAGAGCTGTCACTCTGGGTTTAAGGGGGGCTATCCCTGTTCCACACGGGGGTTTACTTTTTCTCCGTGGTCGCCCCAACCAAAGACAGTCGGGCAGTAGCCACTAGGTTCAGGCCCTTATATGGGGTTACTTAACATGGTCCGCTTTGGTGTCTTAAGCTCCATAGGGTCTTCTCGTCTTATGTAAATATCCCCGCTTCTGCACGGGGAGATCAATTTCATTGACTTGAAAAAGGAGACAGCTTAGCCCTCGTCATGCCATTCATACAGGTCTCCATTTAAGAGACAAGTGATTGCGCTACCTTCGCACGGTCAGAGTACCGCGGCCGTTAAACAATAGTCACCGGGCAGGCGGGACCTCTTATTCTTAGATTGCAAGAGGCGATGTTTTTGGTAAACAGGCGAGGCTAGAAGTGTTTGCCGAGTTCCTTCTTTTTCTTTTAGTCTTTCCTTGAGTGCACTCTGGTGTAAGGTTAACGGTTAGGGGGTGGATGGTCTTCTAGTGGCCTGGCCATAATATTTCAGTTCCCTCTTTCTTGGGGCCGTTAATTGTCGGTGTTAGTTCGTTCCGATATATACTTGTGCAGGGAGAGATGCGGGGATCTCTTATTACTCATATTAGCATAATCTCTCCCATAGGTGTATGGGAAGGCTCAGTATGTTTAGGGGGGTAAGATTAATGTGATCCGGATAATAGGGGCGGGGAGGTGTTTGAGCTTTAACGCTTTCTGCTTGGGTGGCTGCTCTTAGGCCAACTAGAACACGTTCCCTTAATAAGTGCTGTGATCTTAACCCTTCTGGTAAAGTTGTATCTTTTTCAAAGGGGCTGTACCCCCTTTGACTAACTCTTTTGACCTGCTTAAATGCTTTCGGTGTAACCGGCATGTGTGGAAAGAAGGCAAAAGGCTGAACTCCTATTCATTTCCTGGGCAACCAGCTATAACCAAGTTCGGTAGGTCTGTCACCTCTACTCAAAGATCTTCCCACTCTTTTGCCACAGAGACGGGTGCGCCCTTAGAGGCTGTCTTGGAGTAGCTCACTTGGTTTCGGGGTGTCAAACTAAAGTGCTCTTCGCTTGACTGCTACTTGCTAAATCATGATGCAAAAGGTACGAGGATTAAACTCTACTTTTTTGTGCTTTACTGATTTGTTTCATTTCTCTTTCAGCGTTCCCTTGCGGTACTGTTTCTGTTGCTCCGACTTATCCTTTTCTGTCGCCCATACTTAGGGGGAAAAATGGTTTGGTCTTAGGGGTATAAGGTGTGGTTAGGGGTTATTTACAATGGATTGTTGCATTTTGGGGTGCGAGCTAGCTAATGGGCTTCAGAATAATTCGATTTGCACGAATGTCTTCTCGGTGTAAGGGAGATGCTGTTCTCGCTGAGCTATATTCTGGTTTCTTCCAAGTGCACCTTCCGGTACACTTACCATGTTACGACTTGCCTCCCCTTTGTAGGGTTAAGTGTTTAGTTACTAGGTAATATTCTAACTTGGGGAGAGTGACGGGCGGTGTGTGCACGCTTCAGAACCATTTCAGGGGGACACTCTGTTTGCCCTCTTACTTCTAAATCCTCCTTCATGTCTGCATTTTCAGCGTTACAATTCGTTTTAGCTGTTTAAGCAATTGTAGCCCATTTCTTCCCTTCTCATACGCTACACCTCGGCCTGACGTTTTGGGCTATGCCAATTCTGCTCACTACTGGGCCTTCACAGGGTGGGCTGACGACGGCGGTATATAGGCGGGGAGAACAAGAGAAGGTGAGGTTGAACGGGGGTCATCGGTTCTAGAACAGGCTCCTCTAGGTGGGTGTGAAGCGCCGCCAAGTCCTTTGGGTTTCAAGCTGGTGCTCGTAGTACCCGGGCGGATAGGTGTAGGTAGTGTTCTATCTAATTTTAGGGCTAGGCATAGTGGGGTATCTAATCCCAGTTTGTTTCTTAGCTTTCGTGGGTTCAAAGAGTGTAAAGTCACTTTCGTGGCAGGTCTTCATGTCTTCGAGTGCGTTGTACAACTTTGGAGATGTTCGGCTTTAGTATGGCGGGGTTATTAACCACTCTTTACGCCGGTAGCTGTCAGCTTGGGCCTCTCGTATAACCGCGGTGGCTGGCACGAGTTTTACCGGCCCTCTAAGCTTTAACTAAGTCAAGCTTTCGCTTATGGCTTAATGTTTATCACTGCTGAGATCCCTTGAGGGTGTGGCTAAGCAAGGTGTCGTGGGCTATTTCTTAAGAAAAGAGCCTGATACCAGCTCCTTGCTCCCGGGCAGGGAGCTGTGGGGCATTCTCACGGGGGTGCGGATACTTGCATGTGTAAGTTTAGCTACAGTTGACAGTAAAGTCAGGACCAAGCCTTTGTGCTTGCGGGACTTTCTAGGGCCCATCCCAACATCTTCAGTGTTGTGCTTTAGTTAAGCTACGCTAGC